CACAATCAAACCCGAACGAACAAAATGTTGAATTGAATCGTACCAGTCTCTACTGGGGATTATTACTAATTTTTGTACTTGCTGTTTTATTTTCCAATTATTTCTTCAATTAGGAAAACGAAAGAAAATAAATAATAATTCTAGGCATTCTCTTAGCCCATTCGGAAGGATCTCATCTCATAATTATCCATGACTGTTTATGTCTCTAGCATGACCACTTGATTAAATTGGAGGGAAGTGGAGTAAATGGCCGATACTACTGGAAGGATTCCTCTTTGGATAATAGGTACTGTAGCTGGTATTCTTGTAATCGGTTTAGTAGGTATTTTCTTTTATGGTTCATATTCTGGATTAGGTTCATCCCTGTAGTAATAGCATGAATTGAGTTGTAGCCATGAAAGCGTAGGAACTCAACGGGATTCCCTTCTTTGTTTGTATGATTCGAAGGGAAAGGGCCCGTTGGGTTCTTAAGAATCAGAGTATTTTTTCATCTAAATGACAAAGTGGATTTCTTTTTCTGCTGTTTCAAAAAACTCCATTCTATTTTTTCTGATGATGCTTTTGAAAAATGAACTTCATTAATTGATTCAGAACACCTGTTCCTTGATCTTGATAGTATCTATGGGTACTTTCCAAGGAAGAAAGCGGGAATCACTCAATTTCCTGGATTATATATATTTCTGTAGATTAGATATCGTACAAATACTTTTGATACTCTTACCTATTTATTTTAGTATCTCAGAAAAATTTCAATTTTTTATAAGTTCATTGAATAAGTTCTATTTAATCAATAAAATGAAATTCCCTCTTTTTTGTTTGTCCGCTACTTTATTGTACGCAATAAATCGACAAAAAGTTCTGATACATCTGGAAAACTGAAACCAAGACTAGGAATTTTTGACGAACAGGATAAAAAATCATTACTCTTTCGACACAAGAAAAGGAATTTTCTACACCCCTTTCTTGTGTCGAAGACTAGGAAGACGAATAAATCTTATTTGTTCCCCGCATTTATAGTTCGTTCTATATACCCGCTTACTTGTGCCTTACTTATGCTAATATCTATCTTATGCTAATATCTATCCCAATTTTGGTCTATTTGAAATAGAATAAAATGGATATAGAATAAAATGGATCCATTTTATGACATTGAAATCTGGCAATAGTAACATAGTCAATTCAATTTGGCTAAAAAAACAAAGAAAGAGGTGGTAAAGTCATAAAGTTAAATAGTCTTATTCAAACAAAAATCGACCTATTATAACTAGGAATGCGGTACAAGGGATTCCCTGAAACTCGTAGAAAAAGAACAAGTAAATAAAAGGTTTTTCATAATTTCATTTTTTTTTTTGATCATACATAATCGACAACAAGAATTTGGTTCTTTTTACGAACCTGATGTCGATAAATCCGCGAATCTAGAAATTCATTTCGGCCAATTGAACCTTCTCGAACTGTTTCTTTTTAAGAACCAAAAATATTTGTGCCAAAATAACAGATGCCAAGAAGAACAAAAGACCTTGAACACGTAATGGATCTTGAAGTACTATTTCTGCATCTCCCTGACCAAACCCACCCACATTAGGATTACTCGTTAATGGTTGATCAAATTTGATGGATTCGCCCTCTGAAACAAGAAGTTCTGGTCCCGGAGGGATAATATCAACCACTTGGCGTCCATCCGACGGATCTGTTATGGTTATTTCATATCCTCCTTTTTCTTTTCGTACGATTTTACTTACTATACCCGCTCCCGTAGCATTATAAACTGTATTGTTACTCTTGCTTCCGTCGGGATAAATCTGACCCCTTCCCCTATTCCCACCTACGTATATAGGATATTTTAAGAAGTGAACATCTTTCTTAGTAGCGGGGTCGGGGGAAAGAATAGGAAAGGCGATTTCACTATATTTCTGACCAGGAACAGGCCCTATCACAAGAATATTTTTTTTATTAGGGCGATAGCTCTGAAAAGACAAATTGCCTATCTTTTCTTTCATCTCGGGAGAAATACGATCGGAAGGAGCTAATTCAAACCCCTCTGGTAAAATAAGAACAGCCCCCACATTCAAACCCCCTTTCTTACCATTAGCAAGAACTTGTTTTACTTGCTTATCATAAGGAATTCGAACAACTGCTTCAAATACAGTATCAGGAAGTACCGCTTGTGGAACCTCAATATCCACGGGCTTATTAGCTAAATGGCAATTGGCACATACAATACGCCCAGTTGCTTCTCGTGGATTTTCATAACCCTGCTGCGCAAAAATGGGATATGCTATTGAAATGGATGTCCGAGTTATGATATATATCATGAGCGATACGGAAATAGATCGAGTAATCTGTTCCTTTATCCAAGAAAAAGTATTTCTAGTTTGCATGGTCTAATCATTGATCCGAAAATTTCTACAATAAATTGGGTAGGTCACTAGTATAGTTCCCTATCCACTATTCTGCTATTTACTGGAATCATTTTACTGGAATACTATAGGATGAAAACCCCCCGGCTAGAAAGTTTTTAATGCTTATGTAGAACTACAAAGTAAGAAACATTCTAATTGGATTAAATTGGATCATTTATCAATCATTCATTGAATGATAAATAACTACAAGTGACGGAGATACACGATTTAAATAACGGAAAATCCAATATTTTAAAATAGTATCGAGAATAACTGGAAAGGTGGAAACAAGACCAGATATAATTTGATCGTTATGAACAAATCCAAAATCTTTGTAGACAGAACCAATCATTAGTTCCCAACCATGGGGTGAATGAAATCCGATACATAAATCGGTTAATAAAAGAATCGAAAAAGCTTTTACTGTATCACTTAAGTTATATAGGAATTCCTGAGCCCAAGAGTTAAGAATAAGAAGTTCTTCATTACCTAAAATAGAATAACCACTTAGAATACCAAAACAGATTATATTTGTCGAGAAATGAAAAATCGTATGGATGCGATCCTCATTGTCTATCTTGATTAATTGGATGGTATCTTTGTGGATTCCTATAGGAAGCTTTTGTAGATGTGTCTCCGAGTATTCCTTGATCATTTCGTCCAAGAAGAGGGTTTCCTCCAATTCTATGAACTTTTCTATAATACTTTTTTCTTGAATATCATTCAAAAAAATTTCAGATTGACCAGTATTCGACCAATTAGTAACCCAAGATTCCATGCTTTTAGTAAATGAGAGAGAAATCCACCAGGGCAAAAATACTATAGATGCAAGATACAAAAGAGGAGTGAATGCTTTCTTTTTTGCCATTTTTCACCTGTGAATTTTGAATTACCCCACTTCATTTGTCGATTCTATGCTATGCGATCGAATATTTCTTTCTTTCGAAATCATTTGATATAGGAGATGAATTCAATCTAGTAGTTCAATTTCTTACTTGTTTGAATTGAGTTGCATGGATTTGGATACGCATAAAAAATCACAAAAAAGAGTTTTGTTTTATGGTTGTTCCATATACGTCGGCTGTGGCTTGACTTAACGTTCTGACGAAACTTCAGTTAAGTTATAGAAAAAAGAGGATTCTTGCATTTTTCCCCCCTGTTTGTTGGTTGAGAAAGCATTCGTTCTCGCCCAGTTTTATCAAAAGACTTCAATCGGTACGCGCAAGAAATAGGCCAATTCCGCGGCTTTTTGTTCAATTTCTCGTGGAGTCAAATTCTCATCAGTACGGGTCAAGGGAAGAGCTCCCCGGCCTCTGATGTCCATATAAAGGACACGACGAGCATAAATACCTTCTTTAACTTCTATTCTAACGGATTTAATATCTTTTATGCGGAATCGAAGGAATATGCGACGATTTTTTCCAGGAAATCCCCAACGAAAAATACACACTATTCCTTCCTTTCTATCGAATCGATCATAACCACTACCTACATTCCATGAAATTGTGCACCACAAATAGGAACTAATAAAGAGACCCGCGATCCCGTAGAAAGACATCACGATCCCTTGTGGAAAAAAAAGGATTTGCTGAGACGGAACAAAAGATATTAAATTTTGACCAAGATAACTGGAAGTTCCAACCAATAAGAATCCTAATGAACCTAACAAAACGATAAGGGCCCAGCAAAAATTACTTAATTTTCGAGACCCCGTTATAAGTTCTATCCATATATGTTCTGATCGCCAACTCATACTTGATCCGATTGCATTTTATTGGAATTGAGAGAATACCCCAAATGATTTTGGCTTTACTTTTTTTTGTTTCCGAAGGAACTCTCATCAACTAGCACTAGTTTGATGTGAACTAGCACTAGTTTGATGTGAACCTTTAGGAGTAATTCATCAAATTGGTTAGATCTAAAATAATAACATACCCTTCATATGATCCCAATATACATATTGATATACATAGAGATCCACCAACTTTACATTTTAGGCATCCAGCGATCCCGATCTATTTGAAACTAGCTAGAATTAATTTACCCACAGATCATTTTCTGTAGGCATAAGAGCTTTTTCCTTTATGTTCGACGGAAATCCCATGTTATACCATATTTCCCAAAATAAATATCTGTGTTATGCTACAAGTCTAACTTTCAAAAAAAAAACGGATGAGATTGGATTGGGTCCCCTCAGATCTAAACAATCTTGTTTTTTTGAACATGAAGAAATAAAGAAGCCATTGCAAGTGCCGGAAATACTAGGCCTACTAAAGGCACAAAAATAGAGGGAAAATTGAAAGTTATCATAAAATGGGTACCTCGGTTTACTGTTTGTACCTGTTATTATTTTTTTTAATATCATATTTTATATTTCTACTAATTATAATTAAGAATTGGAATTATTATGAATTAATTCAATTTGAAAATTCTTAGTAGAGATATAAGTATCTATATATCTAAGTGAGTATATAGAATAAGTCCAAGGAATGTAGAACTAAATAAATGGACTTATTCATCTTTCTACATGAAAGATACATAGGATAATCAACTTTATTATTTTTCTTCATTTCTTTGTGTTTTGTTCTTGTCTTCTAATTTAATAAAGAAAGAGTTTCTTACGAATCATCGAAAGATTCGTTCTAATGCGACACAACCGGGATTTTTAGTGAAAATAGGATTTTCGGGAGATGGAGAAAGATACAAAACTATACATCTATCTTTATCTATATTGAATTTTCCTAATTTCACGAAAGGAAGAACTCACGCTTTTATCTTGTTGATTGATTGATAGAGACTTCTTAATTAGGAATCGGGAATCTAGGTAAAAAAAAAGAGTTATCCTCAACTTTTGAGTGTTGCTACAATTAGATCTTAGATCACCCAAGAAAAATCCATTCTTATTTACTTTGATTCCGATAAGCTAACTACTTGTTTGCTACAAAGAAAGAAATGGAACTTAGTGCGCTCTACTTGATTGAATTGGAATTCAAAGGAAAGAAGGCGTGGAACTTAAATAACTCAATCAGAACGCTTTTTAAAGGATTACGTGGTACGATTAGGTCGAATAAGCCCTTCTGGAATAAATATTCGGCCGCTTGTGAACCTTCGGGTACTGTTTTATTCAATGTTTGTTCAATTACTCTTTTACCCGCAAATGCAATGTAGGAATTGGGTTCGGCAATAATGATATCTCCCAACATACCAAAACTAGCTGTTACCCCACCAGTAGTAGGAGATGTAAGGATTGATACATAAAATAACTTTTTATTTGATTGATAATCATATAAGGCAGACGATATTTTAGCCATTTGCATCAAGCTCAAACTTCCTTCTTGCATGCGCGCCCCTCCCGAAGCGCACACTATAATAAGGGGTAGGAGTTGATTGGTAGCGTACTCAATCAAACGGGTGATTTTCTCCCCGACTACGGATCCCATACTACCCCCCATAAACTGAAAATCCATAACCCCGACTGCTACGGGAATACCATTTAGTTGACCTACGCCTGTTTGAACAGCCTCAGTTAATCCTGTCTTTCTTTGATAAGAATCAATACGATCTTTATAAGGCTCCTCCTCCGAATGAAATTCAATGGGATCCAGAGAGACCATGTCTTCATCCATAGGATCCCAAGTACCGGGATCGATCGAAAGTTCGATTCTTTCTGAACTACTCATTTTCAAATGATATCCACATTGTTCACAAATATTCAATTTTGATTTCAAAAATTTCTTATAATTTAATCCATAACAATTTTCGCATTGAACCCACAAATGCTTGTATTTTTGAGTTGCATCGAGATCATTAGACCTTTCTCTTAGAGTTAAATCACTACTCTTCGTGAGGGTTTGTATACTGGACCCCCCGATTTCACTACCCGTTCTACGTTTATCAAAAACGCACCTACAAATGTAACTATCACTACTATTACTTACAATGGACGTATCAATACAAATTTGAGACTGAAGATAACTGTCAATGCAACTAGTAATGTTATTATTCCAACTAGAGTGAGTATCATACATGTAACGATTGTATAAGGAATCTTCACTCGTAGATCCATTATTCATATAACTAGAATTGCCATAACTAGAAAAAGAACTTTCTAGTTCACTCAGAAAAGAATGATCCTTGTCAATCTCAAAAATCTGATTTTGAATATCAAAATAGATAGAATAACTGTCTCCATTACTATCCCTAACTAAAAAAGTATCATCAGAAATGAAATTCCGAATGTCTTTCACGCCAAATAAACGATCGACATTACTGTAACTAGAATTGTCAGGACCCCTCCAACTATGAATGTTTTTAGCCCTGCCTTTTCTATTCGGATCTTCACTTTCACTAGTATTTTCAATAGGACCAAGATTGTCCGTTGATTTCTTTAGCCCATACCTGCGTTCTAACTCCTTCTTAAACACCATCGAATTAAACCACCATCTTTCCATAGAGTTTTCTTGCCCCTATTTGCATAAAAATAGAATAGATGAATAGTCATTAGATCCACAATTCTTTATTTGTATTTGAATATCTTATTTCCTATCAGACTAAACATAGAAATTCAATTACTTCTAACACTTCTAATTAAGAAGTGTGAAAAAGGATTCTCTTTTTGTGGGAATCCGGGGGTAAGACTTCACTATATATGAATAGGATGGAATCCCTTTTCATTCTAAAATGATAAAAGGTGGTTTTTCCTATATCTTGAAAAAAAAAAGAAATTTTTGTTCTTTCCTAGAAAGAATTTTTTCGTAAAATCTCGTCTAATAACTAACTAATAAATGAAGGTTCTATTCCAACACGGAACGAAAAAGACAATAGATGGGTCAAAAGATTTGTGATACTTCGCTCGATTCAGGGAAACTACAGGATATATAAAGAATATACCAATCCTAAGGATCCATAGGTTTAATTGTGGATTCAAGACAACAATAGAAACATTTGATTGAGTCTTAGATTTTCTATTTCAAATCTTGTATATCTAGAGATATATGTATTTATCCAAAATACATGCAATAGAATCTTTGTATTCGGCTCAATCCTTTTAGTAAAAGATTGGGCCGAATTTAATTGTAATTCAATTAAGAGAACGGAG